TTCGAACTATCTATGGGGCATTAGGAATCAAAATTTGGATATTTGCAGACGAGGAATAATGGGCCTTTCGTTGTCTTTCTGTTCCATCCATCCGGCAATTGAATAAAAAATCACAAACTCGTTCATTTTTTTCCGTTCAATCAAAAAAATGAGAATTTTTTCGAATTCTTAATTCTATAGGGTTGAATAACAATTCGATTGACTCCATCTCCATATAATTGCTATGCTTAGTGTGTGACTCGTTGGTTTTTTATTTAGAGTTAGGTTAGGATTAAAAAACAAAGGGCCATCCCCTAGTATGAACTAATAACTATATAACTAATAACCAGCTCATTGCTTCGTATTATCTGGATCCAAGGAACCAGTCGCTATATGATGTATTGATCATATTGTTGTAGCAACTGAAGCATTTTTTTTTACATAAAAGAAAAATCAATCTATAAGGTTGTGAAGCAAAAACAAAGGGATATGGATAAATGGAGGGGTGAGAGAAAGAAAGAAAAAGAATAGCAATGATATATGATTCCAATATGTATGGTCTATGAACTATCTTATAAAAGGCAATGTAATAAAGCATTAATGTATTCGTCCATAATTAATAATTAGATTCGATGAATATGAATACAATTTATACGAAAAATAAAAAAGAATAAAGAGCGCCGAGTCAATAAAGACTGAGAAGATTGATTCAGGAACAAATTTTATTAGGAGCTCCATTGCAGAGTTCGGGCCTAGTCATTAATCGAGAAGCGATGGGAACGACAGAACCTGTGACTGAGGAAGATTCCCTTGAAAACGAATCCTAATGATTCATTGGGTGGGATGGCGGAACGAGCCAAGAACCAATTCATTTATTCTGATAGGTCATGGAACGCCCCTACGAATGAAAGGGATGTTGAAAGAGCAAATATTCGCCCGCGAAAGCCTTACTGGATTGCTAAGTTTTGGGCAATTCAATAAAAATAAATAAAATAAAGGTAAAAATAAATGAAGATTCATTAATTATAAAATGGAATTTATCATTTTATTTTATTCCTACGTGTACGTGACAGATTATATCTCAAAAAATTCCATGATTCATTATTCATTCAATTCAAAATATATACAATATTATTTAATCGTTTCATTCGCGAGGAGCTGGATGAGAAGAAACTCTCATGTCCAGTTCTGCAGTAGAGATGGCATTGAGAAACAACCATCAACTATAACCCCAAAAGAACCAGATTTCGTAAACAACATAGAGGAAGAATGAAGGGAATATCTTATCGAGGCAATCGAATTTGTTTCGGCGGATACGCCCTTCAGGCACTTGAACCCGCTTGGATCACATCTAGACAAATAGAAGCGGGGCGACGAGCCATGGCACGATATGCGCGTCGTGGTGGAAAAATATGGGTACGTATATTTCCAGACAAACCTGTTACAGTAAGGCCTACCGAAACACGTATGGGTTCGGGGAAAGGATCTCCCGAATATTGGGTATCCGTCGTTAAACCGGGTCGAATACTTTATGAAATGGGTGGAGTATCAGAAATTGTAGCCAGAGAAGCTATTTCTATAGCTGCGTCCAAAATGCCTATACGAACTCAATTCGTTATTGCGGGATAGGGATATGGAACGAAAGGAAAGGGGCCTTGTGATGAAAAAACCGCAGTTTTTTTATTTCTGGACAAACAATCTTTCTTCTTTTTTTCTTCGCCCTTTAGTTAGTTAGCATTGAAAGAAAAAAGAGAAAAATAATAAGAATGATATGATTCAACCTCAGACCTATTTAAATGTAGCGGACAACAGCGGGGCTAGAGAATTAATGTGTATTCGAATCATAGGAGCTAGTAATCGCCGATATGCTCATATTGGTGACGTTATTGTTGCTGTAATCAAAGAAGCAGTTCCCAATATGCCTCTACAAAGATCAGAAGTGATCAGAGCTGTAATTGTACGTACATGTAAAGAACTCAAACGTGACAATGGTATGATAATACAATATGATGACAATGCAGCAGTTGTCATTGATCAAGAAGGAAATCCCAAAGGAACTCGAGTTTTTGGTGCGATCGCTCGGGAATTGAGACAGTTGAATTTTACTAAAATAGTCTCATTAGCTCCTGAGGTATTATAAATAGATTCTAAATAAATACTAATAGATGAAAACATAATAAAACATAAAAAAAGGGAGGTTCATAGTAAGATATCTGAACTGAATTAGATTCCATTAATTAGTAGAATGCATTAGTAGATTGTTTCTCACGCATATACCTTTAATAATTCATGAAAAAAAAAGAGTAGAGCATGCTGATTATATAAAAACCCGGAGGCACCAATAATTATAGTTCATCATGGGTAGGGACACTATTGCCGAAATAATAACTTCTATACGAAATGCTGACATGGATCAAAAAGGAACGGTTCGAATAGCATCTACAAATATCACTGAAAACATTGTTAAAATACTTCTACGCGAAGGCTTTATCGAAAATGTGAGAAAACATCGAGTAAGCAAGAAATATTTCTTGGTTTCAACTCTGCGACATAGAAGGAATAGAAAAGGGCCATATAGAACTGTTTTAAAACGTATCAGCCGACCCGGCCTACGAATCTATTCCAACCATCAACGAATTCCTAGGATTTTAGGAGGAATGGGTATTGTAATTCTTTCGACTTCTCGAGGTATAATGACAGACCGAGAGGCTCGACTAGAAGGAATCGGGGGAGAAATTTTGTTATATATATGGTGATCTTTATGATCTACGAATTGCATCCGTAGGAAAACTTCCTATTTTTTTTTTTTTAAAAGAGGAAGGGTTGTCTAATATCACTCCTACTCCATGAGTTGATAATTAAAGGGGTTACCTGGAATGAAAGAAAAAAAATGGATTCATGAAGGTTTAATTACTGAATCACTTTCCAATGGTATGTTTCGGGTTCGTAGTGACTTTTCAACATTCCTCTCGTTCGGATACAATCGGAGGTTCCAAATTTCAAGAGACTTATTTTCTTTTCTTCGAAGGAGTAGATTCAAAATAAAAATAAAATTAAGGAGAAACAAATATGAAAATTAGGGCGTCCGTTCGTAAAATTTGTGAAAAATGTCGACTGATCCGCAGGCGGGGACGAATTATAGTAATTTGTTTCAACCCGAGGCATAAACAGAGACAGGGATAAATTTTTTATTAAAAAAGACTCTCCAAAGGACTCAATACACAAACAAATAAAGGACCCATTTTGACATGAAAATAAAATATACGTATATTTATGACTCATATTTAATATTTAGGAGATGATAAAATATGACAAAAACCATAACAAGAATTGGCTCACGTAGGAGTGGGCGCATTAGTTCACGTAAGACTGGACGTCGAATACCAAAAGGGGTTATTCATGTTCAAGCAAGTTTCAACAATACCATTGTAACAATCACAGATATACGGGGTCGGGTTGTTTCTTGGTCCTCCGCCGGTACTTGCGGCTTCAAGGGCACAAGAAGAGGGACGCCGTTTGCTGCCCAAACCGCAGCCGCAAACGCTATTCGTACAGTAGTAGATCAGGGTATGCAACGAGCAGAAGTTATGATAAAGGGTCCTGGTCTTGGAAGAGATGCAGCACTACGAGCCATTCGTAGAAGTGGTATACTATTAAGTTTTGTCAGAGACGTAACCCCTATGCCACATAATGGGTGTAGGCCTCCTAAAAAAAGGCGTATATAGAAATAAGAATTGAGAATTGAACGAATTTCAAGAGAAAGAAATGATTAAATGATCGGATCAAATAATATGACTATGTTTCGAGAAGAAGTAGCAGTATCTACTCGGACACTACAGTGGAAGTGTGTTGAATCAAGAGAAGACAGTAAGCGTTTTTATTATGGACGTTTTATTCTGTCTCCGCTTATGAAAGGTCAAGCTGATACAATAGGCATTGCGATGCGAAGGGCTTTGCTTGGAGAAATAGAAGGAACATGTATTACACGCGCAAAATCTGAAAAGATACCACATGAATATTCTACCATAGAAGGTATTGAAGAATCCGTACATGAAATTTTAATGAATTTGAAAGAAATTGTATTGAAAAGTAATCTGTATGGAACTCGCGACGCATCTATTTGCGTCAAGGGTCCTGGATATGTAACTGCTCAAGACATCATCTCACCACCTTCTGTGGAAATCGTTGATACTACACAGCATATAGCTAGCCTGACGGAACCAATTGATTTTTGTATTGGATTACAAATCGAGAGTAATCGAGGATATCGTATGAAAACACCAAATAACGCTGAAGAAGGAAGTTATCCAATAAATGCTGTATTCATGCCTGTTCGAAATGCAAATCATAGTATTCATTCTTATAGTAATGGGAATGAAAAACAAGAGATACTTTTTCTCGAAATATGGACGAATGGAAGTTTAACTCCTAAAGAAGCACTTTACGAAGCCTCCCGTAATTTGATTGATTTATTTATTCCGTTTCTACATGCAGAAGAACAAGATAAAAATGTAGAGGACAATCAAAATAGGGTTACTTTACCCTTTTTCACTTTTCATGATGGATTGGATAAACTAAGAAAAAAAAAAGAAATCGAATTGAAATGTTTTTTTATTGACCAATTAGAATTGCCTTCGAGGACCTATAATTGCCTCAAAAGGTCCAATATACATACATTATTAGACCTTTTGAATAAGAGTCAAGAAGATCTTATGAAAATTGAACATTTTCGCATAGAAGATGTAAAACAGATATTGGTCATTATACAAAAACATTTCGTAATTGATTTACCTAAGAATAAGTTTTTTATTTGTTGAAGTCCATTGGAATTGGAATGATTTCATCTTTTTTTTTGCTGAAATTTATTCAGCACGATCCGTATATTAAATATAGATTCAGAATTAACTGGAATAAACGTATCTAGGGAAGATTCACTTCCCTAGAAAGATATGTTGTGATATTTTATTTCACGGTGGAATCAATTTGAAAAAGACCTAAAGTTAGAGATTTATCAATAGGTA